GCAGGGTCAACATTTGGATAATTTTCAATTTGCGGACAAGAGCAACGTTTTTATTCCTGAGATACCTTCGAAACCTCGGAAGCAATGGGTTAAGTTAAAATACCTCCCAAAAAAGGTATACAATTAGAATAATCATGCCAATCCTATACAAGGTGGTATTAATCCAGAGGATAATCATGCAGTAGCTGGAATAAATGTAGATGAAGTTGCTGTTATAGCAGAAAAACATCTTGGTGCTACAAATGTTTTGAATGCTTAAAATATAGCCGAAGATAAGACTGCCGTAAATAAGGTGTTATATGAGTTTGATGTCAGCAGGCACACGGGAATTGCAGCTACAGTTGTTGATGGAAACGGATTGGAAGCACCTTCATGTGGTCTTTCTCCGATTGAATTGAGGGCCGAGTTAATGTAGAAGTGGGTGATATTCCGGATGGTGAGTGCAACCAACATGGAAGGAATGCAACCCATATTAGTGATCTACGACCACCCTTGTTTTTTAGTACAAGTAGCTACGGGGTTTGCTTCAGCAAGTCGGATACTCAAAATCTTTTTTTTGTTAGAGGACGGAACGATCAGGCTGATGCGTAGCGTCAGGGTGGGCGTAGAGAGGTGTAATTTCAAGGGCATAATAATATGAAGTATTCAAACGGCTGGCCGGTCAAATACTATCTATGTTGGTCGACTCGCTTCTCTACTTGAACCTCGTTAGCATGTCCGCTAAGTTCTCCTTGGTTCCCACCTTCAACAACCGCACCTTCTTCATTCACGGATGTAATGAAATTGAACCGCAATATGCTTTGTCCTCTTGTGAGAAACCGTGTTCTTGGCCAAACAACACTCATGCTATCACAAGATAAATCCATGGGTTTAGAGTCCGATCTCACGCATTGGAAGCCAAACCGCTTCCTTGCAAGCTTCCGTCAACGCCATATACTCGGCCTCGGTAGTCGACAACGCCCCTATTCATGATGGTCCGAAGGAGGCTTTGACATCCAACTAATTGGACCATTCCCAAACCGAAATACATAACCCGTAGTTGACCTCCTTTTGTCGAGCAAAATTTTCATCAAAAAAAGCATGCATGGGTTCCGAACTTTTGCTATATATTGAATAACCACTTGTGCCTCTCAAATAACGAAGGACCCACTTGGCGGCCTCCCAATGAGCTTTACCCGGATTCGCCATAAACCGACTTAGAACACCAACCGAATAAGCAATATCCGGTCTAGTACATACCATGGCAAAGATCAAGCTTCCCACAAGGCTCGCATAAGGAACTCGATCCATCATCTAATTTTCCTCTTCCTACTTTGGGATTGTTCGGAAGACAACAACAAGTGAGGTGCGAATGGTGTTTTCACCGGCTTTGCCTTGCTCATGCCAAACAACTCAAGCAACTTCTCCACAAACCTCCTTTGTGAAAGTCCCACTTTTCCTATCCCTTTGAATCTTCATTCCAAGGATTTTACTTGCCGGTCCAAATCTTGTACATAATCTCTCTCTCTTGAGTGGAATTTCCATTTATTCCTGAATATCAGAAAAGTCCATTTTCTTAAAGTCTCTTTGCTTCATTCCTAGCAAGCACCGTTCCAAGTTCTTCTTTTATTTATTTTGCTACCAGTTCACTAGGGATAGTTATCTATTCAATCTGTTTGTCTTTCAAGGAGGTTTCTTTTTCTTTTTCTTGGTGACTTAGTTGACTGCCTTACTTGCTTGGCTATCAGCTTCCATACCTGCTAACGAAGGAGCTATCTCACTACGTTGACTATTACAGGCCTTCCACAGTTCGCTAGGTCTAGTTCAGCTTTAAGTGTCTAGCCCAGTCGAATATCAATAGGTGCAATAACTAGCATCGTAGATAAAGGAAGAGTCTCTCTCTTGGTTTTGGGGCAGAGGTATGGCTCTTAGCAAGCACTTTTAGCCCTGCTGCTCTAGCAATATGCTCCAGCTGCTGCTGATACTATTGGTGGTGCGTATGGTACTTCAATTCAAAAGGATCTGGTACTGGATACACTACTTGATGTGGGTATGAATAAGCAAGAACTTGAAAATAAAAGTTCTACAACCCTAGTTTATGCCGCCTATGCTACTGTCTCTGCCTTTGCTTATAGGTATGATTATAGGCACTTAATATGCTACAGTACTGGTTATGCTTAACTTAAAAAGTACCCGTCTTAGCTACTAATGCTACTGGTCTTTCGACTGGATCTACCCTTGCTTCCTATGCTGCTACTGATACTGATAGTTATGCTGGTGGGTTGACTGGTCTTGTTACTGGTGCTGGCTATGCCACTACTGTAACCTCTGTCTATGGTGGCTGTGCCCCTGCCCTTAATGCCTTTGCTTCAGCTGATGGTACTGGTGGGGGATTCAATAGTTTGTTTGGCAAGGCACAAGCTTGATTTATGTATATAGATGCGCGGCGCAGCAGGCAATGACGAAACCCCCTTTATAGGGACTGAAAAAACTCCAACTCGGTCTTGAACTGACACAGGAATTGGATTGACTACGGGATCTGCTTACTCCCCAGCACCCAGATTCGCTGTATTGACTAGGTCAACCAGATATGGAACTTCGAGCAAGTACTAGGTAAACTCTGGCACGAGAAGAAGTTTTTCTGGGCGAGAGAGGGCAGTTCGGACGTGATCGAGCTGTCCCTGCCTCCTGCTTTGGCAGAGATGAGTGGGAGGAGTGTGGAGTCAGAATCGATGATCGAAAGAGTTGTGTTAAGCAAATGGCCCGCGGTTGACTAGTCTGATTTACAGATCCTTCTATTCTAAACCTCACCTCAACCTGCTTTTTTTTTTTAGACTTGGATCTAGGGGCCCAACCCCATATTCCTGCTCGAAGAGATGGTCATCTGTGCTCCACAGCTACTGGTGTCATCACCCTCATGAGAGGGGGAACCAACCAAGATGTATGTCGTCCAACCCAACCTCAGACTCTTTCTTCCCGACCTCCTCTCTGGCCGCAGTTATTTAGGTGGTATCCCGAGATTGAAGAGATCGACTCCCTCCCCGGAACACACGAAAGAAAGATATGAACTAGGTAAATAGAAATGGAAAAGAGATGTTTCCAATTCATCAAAATCAGAAGCTTTTTCTACATCCATATGATGTACTAAAGTAGATCGATATTGCCCATATAATAAAAGCAGATCTTGGTCCATGGAGTCCCAAGAAGGTAAGAACTCCAACCTATCCGATGCTTCTTCGGCCAAATACAATATACAAGTGGGACCTGCACTATGAGCAAGCTGTGCGAAAAACCGTTTCTTTTTTCCGGTTCCGAAACAACTTGGGCGAAATGGGGTTCTACCGGGAAACCATAGATTTTTGAGTTTTCGCCATTGGTTACTGGTCAAGCCACTGGAATGGAATAAGATAAGAATCTCTGGAGATCTTTCCTCTCCACTTACTCGATACAGGCTTTCTCTCTGTAGAAGACTTCTTCCGAATGGCATAATTGTCCGATCTTCCTCGATCTTCAAAGAAGACTGACTCCTCCTACTCCTCCTCCTTCATCGTCCTTGGTCCTTGTACAACCGATTTCCCGATTGTTGTTCTCTGCTCTTACCTGATTTAGTTCTTCTTCCATTCTTACTAATACTAAGAAGAAGATGCAAAAGGTAACTGCATTTCCCACATAGAAATGCCTTGTAGACTGAAAGGTTCTTCCTTCTCCTTCCCTAACGGAGCACTTTACCTAATTTCCTGGAAAAAAAAAAGCGTCGAGAGCGCGCTCGCCCGCTCTCCTTTCTCTACCCCATTTCTTATTCAATATACGCCTTGTGGGGTGGCCCCGCCTTTGTTTGAAGGCTACATTCGATTCTGAATAGAGAACTATATCAAGAATCGACCAACTAACAGGACACAATCAGACAAAAATTCAGAGAAGGTTTTCCAAAAAACTCCTAAGACTGAAGTCAAACGGAGGTAGCTTCAGCTCAAGAACAAGCACTCAAACGAGGCGGGGGACCCATGTGAAGCAGACCGGCAGCCAGAGATTCCAATAGGCAAGAACGGTCCACACCAGTATGGGCGCACGGTAGTACTCTCCCCGTGAAGTACGCCACCGGTTAGGTCAAACGTAAGATGGCTTTGTGCGAGAGTGGCAAGAATCAGGTCTGATTTCGCCGGGACGCAGCTCCATTGCCTTTCATGCAGAGGAACCTTCGACGAGGGTTCGTACGATGCCCAAAACCTTACAGTCCACAAGAGCGATTTCGAACATCACTATACGATAATTCTTGGAGAATTGGATGTAGGAGGACTATAATGAGGAGGACGACAGACCAATCACGATCCACTAGACAGGAAAGTGGCTAGTGTGGTTCGAATCCACGTCGTGAGAGGGAGAAAAGGAGGCAACCCTATTTGCTTTCTTTGCTTGCCTTTGGCTTGCAGCATAGAGCTGCGGTAGGGGAGCTTGCTAAATGGAGATCTCTTTTTAGTGCTATCGTGATACCTTGGTAGATCTCGTCTTTAGTCCGTCCCAGGTGGCTTTGGAAAGTCTCGTATTTCTTTAGGTAGAATGATTCTATGTAAAACTACTAGAGTCCGGACTTGCTCTCTCCTCCACTCTTCGCTAGAAGCCATCAATGCCAATAGAAGAGAAGATGGAATGACTTATCCTGGCTACCTATTACAACCCTTACTACATGAGGGATCAATCTCAAAGGCCTACTATTCATGCTATAAAGCTAAAGGGCTCACCCTAAACCTTACTAAAGGCAGGAGATGGAATCTATCCTACATGCGCCTAGCTACAGGAACAGAGCTAGCTCGATAGAATTGGCATGATCTACGACCAACCTGAGCTCTATGCCTTTGCCTTTGGGCGCTAAGGCTTTCTTGGCTAACTAACCCGAGCAACCCACCCTGATGAGCGGCTCGGTTAGCATTAAGTGAGAAGGCACTGAAGAAGATCCATGAGACCTCCGATCAAAGAACAGAATTAGTGCTTTAATTTGACTTCTTTCCATCCATCACCGGACTCGGTCCCGCCGATCGGGAAGATCCAAAGAACCCATCCATTTCAAAAGCAGAATAAATAAAAGAAACGAAAGCCAAAGAGAGAATAAAAGCTTACCGAACCGAGGAGATAAGGAATGAGGCTCCGATCGACGGCATTCCAGAGGTAAGACGACGAGATTCCTCTGAGAATCGGGTACAAGAACGTATTGTCGCCGCAGTTAACGGAAGAGTCCCCGAGGCGAGGACGAAGAGAGCAGAGATTACAAAGAGCGCGAAGAGAGAGCGGTTAGCGAAGAAGCAAATTTCCTCCCATCCATCCCCCTGCTCTAGAAGAGAGATGAAAGGAAAGGGAAAAGATAGTGAGACTAATGGTGCTCAGGATGCACCGTGGACTGAGATTTTCACTAAACCGACTCAAAGAACGAATACAAATGACTGAACTGGTCACTTGACTGCTAAACCGAGGATGTTGACTGTGTTGAAAGACTAGGTCATCGCCCATACTTATCTTATTGGTTGGTTTTAACACTACTCTGTCTGCTATCTGTTTTTTCGATCCGCGACGGCCATCTTGTTATAGATAAGCACGGCACCTGAGAGCGAGCAATGTCATAGCATCTAAAGAGAACGCCATACCGCAATAAACGGCACAGCGACTTCCTCAGTTGAGGTCTAAAGACGTAGGCTGGCGGGTCTAACAGTTCATCCACACGAGTACTTCCATAGTTGTACAGAACTTTATTGTATCAACATTGGTCTTTATTACAAGCATCCACCCAGTGGGATAGCGATAGCTTTTCCACCACAAGACGAAAATCTGTATCACCAAAGAGCCGGTCAAGACCGACGGCAGTCTTCTCGACTGAGTTCCAATCGGGCTTGCAAGCTTCCACGAGCATCCAATAAACCATACAATACACAGGTGTATCAGCTTTAATTCTGGAAAACCTAACCATAGGTCTAACGGTAAAGGCTGGACCCCGCGGGGACTATAATAGATGACAACATGACAAAACCCGTGACGGTTCAACAGAGGATTTAGAGAGTGCGGCGCAGAGTGATATCTTCGATAATAAGCGTAAACGCATGGAGACCCTGCAAGAGGGCGAACCTAAAGATGTGATCGCTGCTACTGAAGAAGTAAAAAACAGTGCATTGATCCTCTTAGCCGAGACCGGACTTAGGTTTGAGTCAAAGCGCACAAAGCGTTTGGCGAACTCAGCGCATCCGATAGTCGAACAAAGAGACTTCGGTTCCGAAATTTAGACTCCAAGCATCTCTGCCATAACCTTACGATACAGATCAGCGATCCCTTAATGCCGCTTGCTGTTCCGCTGATAAAATCTCTCTCGGAAAGGTACTCAAAAGTTGTAAGGGATTTCGGTCTCCAGGAAAGATATTAAAAAGTTGGACCGAGTTGAGGTCAACAACTTCTTTGACTTCTTCCCAAGTAAGGCGATCGATTATATTATAAACTCCTCCCTTTCGGGATCGGGAAAATATTCAGCAACTATAGGAAATTGCTGTATTTCCACTACTGGAGCGGCCGGCTCGGGGGAAGGAGGCAAGGCCGGCAGATTCAAATCTGGCAGCACTGCACACCCCACCTTGGCGATATGAAAACAGTTGATAAGAAAAAAAATGCACCACTCTAACGAAAACCACAAAGAACAGCGTAAAATTGTATAAATATAGGCAGACTTTGGTTGTACGCTTTGACCTTAGCAGGAAGGGAATATAGAAAGTAAAGAAGAAAAGGCATGACCAGAAGAATTGTGTGAAATAAGTGAATTTATCCAGTTGAGGCATTTGAGAAAAAAGAAATTCTTCCAGAAAGAGACTCCTTCCTGTACGAGTAAACAATAGATAAGGTTTGCTTGTTGGTTGTTGACCAACTAACAGCATGGGAAAGATGCACAAACGAAACTGGAAACAACGATTTTATCAGGAGAAACAGAAACTACCTAGACCAACCTGCTATAATAATTCCATAAACACCTTTCAATAAGAATGAGATCAAAAAGGCTATCATTAGAGCGAATCTCCCCCCCGATTTCTTCTTCCAAGCCAAAAGAAAGCGTTCACCGACCTACTTACGTAATTTTAAAAAGTATTTATTTGTGTCAAGCATATAGCATTCGTTTGTTTAGAATGTCCTTTGAAAAGCTTATGAGATGGATGATTTCTGATTCTTTCTTACTAACAGTCAAATTCAAGTGTATCATCTTTCTATAAGATAAATAAAAAGAGCGAGCGAGAGAATGAAGTTGATCGGATCATAGCTTCATTCATTCCTTTAACCGGAAGGTGGTATCAAACTTACGATAGATGCTTTCCCAGGACTATCCTATCTCAATTCGTATTTGACTAGACTAAAGCCTAAGGCCCTTTCTTGTTAGAAGAGATAGATAGAGTAATCTGCCCTAGGTTTCTTGAAGGTTTAATTCTAGAACCAGCTCTACTACCAACAAAGGAAGTTATCCCTCTCTCTTGCTTATAGTATCTCCAGAGGATGGACTTCTTCTTTCCATAAGGCTATTGATATTGAAGGGAAAGCTTTTGTACTTTCCCAATACCAATCTTCTGGTACAAAGAACACCTACCCAATCTTGAAAGTCTAGTCGAATCATGAAAGTGGCATACCTTTTAGGTTACTACCTTTCCCTTCATCTACCCTACAATCTAATCGTACTTATATTATGAAATTTCGACTTTTTCTTTTTTGTTTGAATTTCCAAAATGAAGTCGTAATCTTAATATACGATACCGCCAAAGGAAAGCAGTCTAGCAGTCAAGTCAAGAATCACACCGCTACCGCTACTCTATGCTTACCATGCCTAGCTCCACGCTAATGAAGTCACTTGGTCCTTACCAGAGTATAGACTTCGCCTAGGGAGTTGCCTACCCTATCTCTATTCTATCTCTTTCACGTAAACTGAAAGCCAGACATAGAACTCCGTTAACGGGATCAACTACTTCTTTATCTTATCTATGATACCAGCAAATTCAACTGAAACGGATTCCATTTGAGAGCGGCATCCATCCCCGTGGTTATTTCAACAAGAAGGTATTCTATATAGCACCGTCTTCTTCCCTCAAACCTGAAAGGGATTGTGAACAAGAAAGGAAGTTAGGCCTTTTCCCTATGCCCAAACCACCAAGACGAGATAATCTGTATCTGATCCTTCCTGGGAGGAGACAGGGTCCAATCAATTGACAACAAAAGGAGTCACTCGTGGCACACTTACTATTTTCCAACTTCTCTGCATCAATGCACTCACTACCTTCTGGGCGTATTCTCTGTATTCTCTCCCTCACAGCTGAGTCAATAGCTGCAGATTCTGATTGCGATAAGAGCGTATTCTTCCTTTTCTGATTCACTTGTTCGAGGAGCAGGTAAGACCCCCAGTTGTTGAGACTCGTCTGCATCCTATCTGCTCTTGTGCTAATGTTGAAAATCGGATTCTCGCCAAAGACAGACATGCACACCATCCCCACGCGAAAGCACTACCTGCTTACTTGCTCTCATGTAGCGAATAAAGTTAGCACTACCTTCCTTATTCGCTTAACGAGAGCTAACCTCTAAGAGATATTTTTTTAAATAAAGCACGGCAATGCACTTCCTTCCCCGGGACACAAACTGAATGAGTCAAGTCTAAGATCCCTCCTAAATGCAGCCGTGATCAACTATACGATGCCACTTGTTTGTCTAAAACCCATTTTCTAATTATAAATAGGCGCGGCTTGGAGCCTTTGATAAGAAGAAAACCCCCTTCAAGCTACCTCTCCTTGAATTTGAATGCGTAAATTCGATTCTTCCCCCCAAAGCGCAGCCGAATTCCCTGTGTGAAGCATATAGTTTCTGAAGCCCAGTGAGCACTTTCAGACGACTGCCTGAATCAAATAGGATAGGCGGGGGGTCAAGAGACGCATGTACCCAAGCTAGCATCCCTCCGCCTGACGGCCCCTTCCTCGGCCGTAGTGAAGAAGGATTTAGAAGGCTTTTTGTTAAGCTTAAGCATAGTGTTTTTTTCTCTTAAAAGTCTCGAATTCCTCACCTTAGGTCAATCAGCTTAATTCCGAACAGCTGACGAGAGCTCTAATGTCAAACCTGAAAGCGGATGGGAATAAGATGTCAAAAGCATCTGCTTAGGGTCAGATTGGACTTTCTCTTTTGGCCCTGCTTGCCCCGAAAGCCTGATTCGGAGCTCTCTAAATCATTACGAAGTAGGGGTCTAGCTCAGCTCTAAGCCTAGGATAGGACCTTGTCCAGGAACCAACTTCTTTCTATTTTTTTATAATGAGAACGGAGTCTCAGTAAACCGCGCTAAAGCCCACCCTCTAGCCCTAAAGTCAAGGGTTTTCCCAGATTCATCTAATTTTTTTCTCTGTCCTACCTCCCCCTAAAAAAAAAAGGAAAGGATAAGCTTGCATTCTAGAAGCGGTAGCTTCCCGCCTCCTTCATTCCTACTGCCCCCTTCGGTGAGAAGTTCCCTTCCCTTTTCTAAAATGCCAAATAGGTCTGCCTCAGAAAATGTAAAAAATGGACCGCTCTTTCCCTCCCTCTTCTTCCCATTCGGGTTGGGTTTACCCAGAAGTCAAGTAAGAAGGAATGGAACCACTGGAGAGTCGTCTGCAGTTCACACTTGGGCAAAGACGACTTACTTTTGAAGCGGAAAGAGGAAATCGGTTCGTGTTCTTGATGATCTTCACTCCCATTTCTTTGGCCAGAGCACAGTCTCAACAAAGTAATCATTCGATAACCTTCTTATTCTTTATCTTCTTCTTATGTATATTTTGTATTTCTTGAAACCCTTTAACTGCTTTTGATTCATTTTTCTTTATTACCGGCAGCTCGGATATTTTTATTACTATATAAAGTCCACGTCGAACCATTTGTCGACCTCAACGCAGACCTGATCTTCAAGTTCTTGGCGCATTTTCCTAGGTAGCTCTTTGTATGTCTCTTGGTCTGAGGACAACCCTAGCCCGTGTATTGCAATCTTAGGGTCCAATCCCGG